TGAGAAAGCATAGGATCTTCTGAAAAGAATTACAACACACTACTATAAGATGCTCTATTTTTACATAGAAATGTGTTCGCTCAAGAAAGACTCCAGAGGATGTTGATCGTAAATAAGAAGATTGTTTACGAATAAATAGGAATAAATATTCGCATTCATATACATAAGAATTATATAGGAACCAAAGGAATTTTTTCTTTCTTTTTGAAAAGGCGTAAATGAATTTCTTTGAAGTAACGAGACTATTCAAATTATGATATTCGTGGAAAAGAAATCGCAATAAATGCAAAGAAGGAACATCCTTGATCCAGCATTGAAGTACTTGAACCAAGATTTCCAGATGTATGGGATGAGGTATTAGTAGATCTGACACATAATTCAAATGTAAAAATTTGTCCTCTAAAAAGGGAAATATTGAATGAATAGATCGTAAATTCTGATATTTTAGTATTTTTTTTTCTTCAGAAGATTCAGAAAAAGATACTAATTGCGACGAGAATGGAATTTCCAGAATGACTCCAAAACCTTCTGATACCATTTGATAAGAAAAATGAGAAGAAAAAAAATTCTTGTACTCCCAAAATTCTTTTTTGTTAGAATCATTAAACGAAGAAATAAAAAAATTCTGTTGATACATTTGAGTAATTAAACGTTTCACAAGTACTAAACTAGATTTATTGTCATAACCAATAATTTCCACGGGTTCGTAAAAAATCAAACTATTGAAGTTATGATCATGAGCAAGTGAGTAAATATACTCCTGAAAGAGTAGCGGATATAGGAAGTTTTGTTGCCGAAATCCATAAATTTTGCCATTTACGTACATTTATACTGATGAAAACAAAAAAGGGAGTCGCTTCTTGTGTTATTGTTATTAAATGATAACATAGTGCAATATGGTCAGAACGGCGTATGTGTATTGTATATTATACGTAGTATATTCTTTATACTTTTATACTATACTATACTAGAACTATAAATAACACTGTAGTATATTAGTGTATTATTAGTATATACAGTATATTAGTGTATTATTAGTATATACAGTAATATACAGTATTACACTACAGTAATACAATTACATTACATTTTTTTTTTAGATATCCTTTATTATAAAATTATATACTTTATTATTATTTTAAATTATATACTTTATTATTATTTTATATTTTATATTATATTTATTTTAAGATATCTTTTATATTATATTATTTTATATTATATTATTATATAATTATAAATTATATGTATATATACATATTTATTAAAACATATTTATTAAATATTTATTATATATACATACTGTTATATTTATATTGATTGTGATGTAAATAATGTAATGGTAAAAAGGTTATATAGATTATATAAAAGTTAACAACAAATAAAGAATATATACCCCGGAGACAGAGAGCCCAATCAACAGATCTTTTTTCTTTCCCTTTCTATACAATCGGATTTATTGTTAATATAACTAGAATAACAATAAAAGAAATAAAGAAAATCTAAAATAACAAGAAGAAAAATAAGGAAAAGGTATAAAATCTTTTATTTTCACAACCCGATCGCTCTTTTGACCTTGGAATAAATTTTTTTTATCAGTATACTATTTCTTAGTACACATCTGTCTTAAATTTTAAATAAAGAATAATTAGGATTCAAGAAAAAAAAAAGAATCAATGGTCCACTCACAATTAACAAGAGAACCTTTTCCCGCATCAGGCACTAATCTATTTTTAACGTCTAATTAGATCGGGTCTTCATTCAAATTAATTCAAATTAAGAAGATAAGCTCGTTACTTTTTCGTCTTACTCGAATTGGAGCCATAAGGCTCTATCCATTTATTCACTAGACCCAACTAGAATTCTTATGTTATATTATGAGTATTAAATTTTTTTATGATTATTTTATTTATTAAAATTATATTTCATATTTAACGACATGCTCTTTTTTCCATTCATTACCTTTCAGGATCAGTCGCGTTCTTATAAACTCTACCAATAGTCTTGACGAATTCCTTCCTTCATCCAAATGTGTAAAAGATCATAGTCGCACTTAAAAGCCGAGTACTCTACCGTTGAGTTAGCAACCCGGATCTATATGATGTGTAGATATGATCAAAATAAAATAATAAAAAAAAATAAAAATCAATGGAATTGAACTGCACAACTACATCAAAACATGGAACTAGGAAGAAAACAAATCTAAACAACAAAATATCAATAGGATCCGGTTCAAAAAACAAGAGATTCAAAATAGAATTGGCAAATTGACAAATCACCAAAATTTTTCCAATTTTTTATTTAGTTAAAATCCATTTTGTATAAAGTATAAAATACGGAAGAGGAAATCCAGCAAACCCATCCATTTTACTAAAATGAAGGAAAATGCTAATAGGGAGTGGAGATAAAAAGATCTATTTATCTACGAGATAATTATATCTGTTCGATACGCCATTGTCAATATGAATGGACTTTTTTTTTTATATTTATTTAATAATTTTTTTTTATATTTATTTAATAAATTAAATAAATAAAATAAAATATTAAAATATAAATATATAAATATTAGTAATATAATTAATATTTTAATATTAATATTTAATATTAATTAATAATTTAATATTAATTTTAATTAATATTAAAATATAAATATAATATAATTATAATTAAATTATAATTAAATAAAATATTAAAATATTGTATTGGATATTATTAGATATTGGATTAGCACAACACAAATGATAAATAAGAGATTTGAGCGTAAAAAATAAGGTAGATATAAAATATAGAAAACAAAATAAAAATATCAGGTTTCCTTAATCAAAAAATAAATAAAAATAAATAAAGGTACAATACAAATACAAGAAAAAAGATTACCCCCCCCTGTTGGGGGGGGTTACACAACAAGAAAAAAAGAAATAAAATAAACTAAATTAAGTAAGAATAAGATAAGATAGAACAAGAAAAGACCAAACTTTGAATAAAGAATTACACAAGGATAGGTACTAAGGATAGGTACTAGCTTTTTATATTCATGACTTTTATTCTGATCAAAATAAACTCGAAATTCTTTATTTAAAGAGTTCTGCCTTCCTTAAAATATTATGAACAGTTCCTGTGGGTTGAGCACCCTTTTCAAGGAAATATAGAATAGCAGGAACATTTAAATAAGTTTGATTATTTATCGGATCATAAAAACCCACTTTTCGAAGATCTCTTCCTTCTCTTCGGGATCGAACATCAATTGCAACGATTCGATAGATGGCTCATTGGGATAGATGTAGATAAAGGATGCCCCCCCTAGAAACGTATAGGAGGTTTTCGCCTCATACGGCTCAAGAAAAGATGATTCTAAATTCTATTCTATATACTATATATTCTATAATTATACTATTTATACTATATTATATCTTTACAGATATCTTTACAGAAAAAAAAAATCTCAGTCGTACTCCTAACTCAAGTTGGATAGTTTTAAAAGAGTTCGAAAGGAAATCTTTATAATTTATTGAGCTGTCTCTAACTTCTTTTTTTGTCTCCTTTAGGATCTATTTTTTTTTTTGCTCATTCTGATCCAATTGTTGAGACAAGTGAAAATAGTATTTACTTGTTCCGGAATTCGTTGTCTTTGCTTTACGATTTGTGAAATCTTTGGGTTTAGACATTACTTTGGTGATCCTTACTCCTTTTCAAAAAGGTAGCAACATACCTTTTTTTTTTATATGGAAAAAAGAACAATCATACGAAAGATTGATTTCTTTGTGATACACTTTTGATCAAAACAGTTTTTAAATTTCGACAAATTTGACTTTTTTTTTATTTCAAACTTGTTAAAATTTTAACCTCTCCATTTATATATTCTATTGATGATCTATTTACTAATGATCTATTTACAAAGTTGGTCTAACTTATTGATTGTCACTAACCCTAGATTATTCTCCCGATAAATAAATCAATCGTTTTTACTCGAGCTCCACCATATGCTATACCATTAGTCTTTTTATTTACCAACCTAAGGCAAATGAAATTAGGTTCCTAGCAGGACAAACTATGTCGAGACAAGAGCATCTTCATTCCTATAGAAAATGATGGATGGCAAAATCCACAGTCAATCATGTCCTTCAAGTCGCACGTTGCTTTCTACCACATCGTTTCAAACGAAGTTTTACCATAACATCCCTCTCCCTTGATTTTTATTTTGAAGCGTATGCAATTGATTCAATATGGAATCATGAATAGTCATTGGCTGAACCGATATATAATAATTTACACTTACCTATCCATAGATAGATAAGTTTTTGTCCGAAAAGGATTTCACTTAAATTAACCCCATATTTTATCATATGAAGAAAATCACATGAAAAAAAATCTTTTATTTTTACTTTTATTCAAATATTCAAATGAAAAAGAAATCCCCATGAATGGCTAAAGATTTTCAGCTACTTAAACTAATCATAAAAACTATAACTATAGTAACTTTATACTAAACTAAATATTTCATTTCAATATTCAATAAAAAATATTAAATTAAATATTTTAATATTTTTTGAATGAAAAGAAAGATATGATTCTAAGAATCATTATTAAATTTCAGAATAAAGGATTGGATCACATTGTATCCAACGTTAAACAGAAAAATTTTTAATTCCTTAATTTGAATTTAAATTCTATTTAAATAGAGAAGAATCCCTCGTTTATGATGAATAACGACCTGGGACGGAAGGATTCGAACCTCCGAGTAACGGGACCAAAACCCGTTGCCTTACCGCTTGGCCACGCCCCATTTTTCTTTTTTTTCTAAGAAAACCTAAACTCAATATTGATTATTCGTCAATAACCAACCAAAATAAATATAGGACATGTTGTCCCTAGGATTCAACACATGTAAATATAGAATAAAAAAGATTCATTGATCATTACATAAAATTCAATTAAGATATTGTATGAAAGTAGAATTCCTTATATTCTAAGTATTTTAATTTAACTTGATTGTAGAATGTAAGGAAGTATTTTTGATTGAGGAGAGGTAAAAGAAAAAGAAGAATTTTTTTTATCTTTTATCCACCTTTTTTATTTTTATCTCATAAAAACAACTCAATCAAATCTGATAATTTATTATCATTTCAATTTCATTTTAAAGACCAAGAAAAAAATGTTTGTTATGTTTAATACTTTTAGTTTAATCTGTATCTGTCTTAATTCTAACCTTTATTCGAGTAGTTTTTTCTTCGCCAAATTACCCGAGGCTTATGCCTTTTTCAATCCAATCGTAGACGTTATGCCAGTTATCCCTGTACTCTTTTTTCTCTTAGCCTTTGTTTGGCAAGCTGCCGTAAGTTTTCGATAAAAAATGAATCTCTATTCAATTTATATTCGTGATTTCTTCGATAAAAAAAATGATATTTTGATTAAAAAAATAAATAAGATCGGATAAGTCTGACATTAGGAACCCTCGATTAAAAAAGCTAAATTCTGGTATTTTATATTGTATATTGATATATTGAATTTAATTTTAAATTTTAATAAGGGAGCGATGATTTTTGATCAGCTTATTTCTTCCTTTGTTCTAACCTTCTCTTTCTAAGATCCCATACAATATCTAATTATAGATATGACAATAAATTTTTGTTAACGAAAAAATCCGAATCTTATTACATTAGTATTACATTAGAAAGAAATTTGTGAAAATGAATTTTAAAAACTGACTTTTTTAATCTTTAGAGTGCCATATCAAAATAATGTAAATATATTAATGTATAGCGTGTGTCGTAAAATAGGTGATCTATTTCCTTTTTTAAATAAATGATATTATTTATCTTGGAGATTGTGTAATGCTTACTCTTAAACTCTTCGTTTACACAGTAGTAATATTCTTTGTTTCTCTCTTCATCTTCGGATTCTTATCTAATGATCCGGGGCGTAATCCTGGGCGCGAGGAATAAAAAAAGAGATGAGATTCGTTTTTAGTTTTTTATAGGTAAATCTATCAATAAATGGAATAGATACTAGATAAAGAAAGATAAAAATTTCATAAAAATAAAAGAAAATTAATAATAAAAAATTCTTCAAAATTATAAAAATTAAAGTGATCGGGTGGGTCGGAGAGAGGGGGATTCGAACCCCCGGTGCGAAAAATTCGTACAACGGATTAGCAATCCGACGCTTTAGTCCACTCAGCCACCTCTCCCCATTCAAAAATTAAAGTTTATCGTGTGATGTGACACGTGAAGCCAAGATTGAGAAAAATTTGTATTTTCCTTGTAATCTAAAAAAAAAAAGTAATGTAATCATTGTATATAAGAATATAATAAGAATATATACTTCACTTCTTTCATTTTAAATGAAATTCGAACAATAACAATAGATAAAAATCTAATAACTAAAATATAGAAAAAGTGTAATAAAAACACATAAAAAAATGGATTATGGATAAAGTGTCAGATATCCACGAATTTGATCAGTAATTAAATTTTTATAATGAGTCGAAACAGATTTCTACATATAGAAAGAATACTTTATTTCTTATTTCTTTGATTTTGTACAAAGGGTTCGTTTACCCGGCCTGGTTAAGTACTGGCCGGGCCAGTACTTCTTTTGTTCCAACGAACAAAACAATTTTTGTTTTTATATTAAATCAAAATTCTTATCGAAACAAGAAGAGATATTTTGATTCCCATTATTAGTTATTAGAAATAGTGTTAGATTCTAATATATGGATTTATATAGATTATCTTAGAAATTCTCTAAATTATCTATAATCCAGTAAATTATCTTAAATTCTCTATAATCCAGTCTATAATCCAGATTAATATATATTAATATTATTAATTTTAATTTATATTTATTAATATTTAATATTATTAATATTTATTATCTTAATCTTATTTCTATATTTCTATCTATCTTATTTCTATATTTCTATCTATTTCTACATACTATATATTTAATACTATATATTTATTATATTTTTATTAGAAATTATAAATATAAAAATTATAAATATAAAATATAATTTTATTTTATTTTCTTTCAAGCCCGCGTCAGAACAAAATACATGTCAATGCTGGAATTTTAATGATTCTGATGCTATCTTTATCTTGACTGTGTCTCATTACTTTTTTGTCCAAATAGTGTTGGACAAATGGTCCATTCATATCCAATAATGAATATGTAGCGGGTATAGTTTAGTGGTAAAAGTGTGATTCGTTCTATTAACAACTTCAATAGTTAAGCGGTCTTTCCATTTTTTATTTTTCATATTCAGATCAAAAACTTTATTTCTTAAAAAGATTTAATCCTTTATCACCCAATATTTTATTTGAGGAAATAAAATACATTCTCACGATTTCTATCCAAAAGTCAATCAGAATTGGAATAAAAAAAATTGGATTATGAAGTCGAGAAGCATAATTTTTTTGATTGGATCAATTCTTTCAATTGAATGAGTATGAATAAAGGGTCTATGGATGATAGTAGAAAACTTTCAATCGTAACTAAATC